CCATGGAGTGGACAAATTCTTCACTTAGCGAAAAAAAAATCAAAAATTTGAGTGATAGAATAAAGACAATCAGAAATCAAATAGAAGAAATTGCAAAAGAAAAACAAAAGCTAACTAATAGTTGTACCAAACTGCGTTATGATTCTAAAACAATTGAGTCATCAAAAAAAAATTGGGCAACATTAAAAAGAAAAAATACCCGATTAATTCGTAAATCCATTTTTTTTTTTAAATTTTGCATCGAACAACTGTCTCTAGCTTTTTTTCTAGGTATCATTAATATTCCAAGAATTACTACACAACTTTTTTTTGAATCAACAAAAACAATTCTTGATATATATATTTACAAGAATGAAGAAAATGGAGAAAAAAAAAAAAAAAAAATACCATTTTTTTTATTTCGACTATAAAAAATTTAATATCAAAAAAAAATTTTAGTTATGACCTATGCTCTTTATCACAAGCATATGTATTTTACAAATTATCACAAATTCAAGTTAGTAACTTTTCTAAATTAAAGGCTGTTCTTGAATATAACATATGCATAACATCCTTTTTTGTTAAGAATCAAATAAAGGTTTTTTTAAAAGAACGAGGAATCTTTGATTATGAATTAAAAAATCAAACCTTTTTGAATTCCGAAGTAAATCAATGGAAAAACTGGTTACGAAGTCATTATCAATACAATTTACCTCAAATTGCATGGGCTAGATTAGTAACCCAAAATTGGAAAAAGAAAATTAATCAAGATTCTCTAGTTCTAAACCCAAGTTTAACCAAAGAGGATTCATATGAAAAAAAAAATTTTGAGAATTACAAAAAACAACTTTTTTTTGAGGCTGACTCGTTATTAAAGCCAAAACATAATTTAAAAAAAGATTATATATATAATCTTTTTTGCTATAAATCTATTCATTTTACAGAAAAAAGTTTTGAGATGTCTATAGGCATTACCCTAGATAATTGTTTAGTCTCTTCTTTTCTAGAAAAATATAATATGCAGGGTATAGGGGAAATTCGGCATAGAAAATATGTGGATTGGAGAATTCTTAACTTTTGGTTTACAAAAAAAGTAAATATTGATACCAAGAGTAAAAAAAAATATATTAATACTAAAGTTCAGAATTATCAAAGAGTTGATAAAATAACTAAGACGGGTCTTGCTAATCAAAAAAGAAACTTTTTTGATTGGATGGGAATGAATGAAGAAATACTAAATCATCGTATAACAAATTTTGAATTTTTTTTCTTTCCAGAACTTTTCTTATTTTCTAGTACATATAAAATGAACCCGTGGATCATACCAATCAAATTACTTCTTTTAAATTTTAATGAAAACATAAATATTAATAAAAAGATCACTCGAAAGAAAAAAGGTTTTATACCATCAAATGAAAAAAAATCCCTTCAATTTTATAATCTGAATAAAGAAGAAAAAGAATTAGCCGGTCAAGTAGAGCTTGAATCAGATAAAAAAAAAAAAAGAAATCCCGAATTAGCTCTATCAAACCAAGAAAAAAATATTGAAGAAAATTATGCAGAATCAACGATAAAAAAACGTAAAAAAAAAACACAATACAAAAGCAATACAGAAGCGGAACTTGATTTTTTTCTCACAAGATATTCGCGTTTTCAATTGCGATGGAATTGTTTTTTTAATCAAAAAATTCTCCATAATATAAAAGTATACTGTCTCTTGATTAGACTAAAAAATCCAAATGAAATAGCGATATCTTCTATTGAAAGAGGCGAGATGGGCCTAGACATTCTAATGATTGAGAAAAATTTCACTTTTGCAAAATTAATGAAAAAAGGAATATTTATTATTGAACCTGTCCGTTTGTCTGTACAAAACGATGGACAACTTATTATATATAGAACCATAAGTGTTTTATTGGTTCATAAAAATAAACACAAAGGAAGTAAAAGATACAAAAAAAAAAGCTATATTGATAAAAAAAAAATTGAAAAATCCATTACAAAATATAAAAATAAAACTGTAAATAGAAAAACAAATAATTATGATTTCTTTGTCCCTGAAAATATTCTATCCCCTAAACGACGTAGAGAATTTCGAATTCTAATTTGTTTTAACTTAAATACGAGGGATAGAAATTCAAGATTTGATAAGAATATTCAAAACTTGCCCACAGTTTTGCATAAAAAGAAAGATCTTGATAAGGAGAAAAATAACCTAATTAATTTAAAATGCTTTCTTTGGCCCAATTTTCGATTAGAAGATTTAGCTTATATGAATCGCTATTGGTTTAATACTACTAACGGAAATCATTTCAGTATGATAAGAATACACATGTATACGCGATTTCCAATTCATTAATGATAGATCCTTTTTACTATAATATAATATATAAATTACGGTATATGAAAACAACTATATGCACAAATAGGAGGATTTTTTAAAAATGCAATCTTTATACATGAGATTAATTTAATCAATGACATAGATACCAATTAGAATGGATCCATAAATAAATTAACAGAATGGGCTTTTTTGAGATCTAAATTTTGATTTTTTTTTTGAAGAATTAAAACGTTGATAATTCAATTAAGATCCTTATACAAAAAAACTACCATTATTATTACTGATCAGTAAAATTCATATCTTTCAATTCATATTAAAAAGGGAAGGATTTATTTTTATGATAAAAAATGCATTCATTTCTTTTCAAGACCAAAAAGAAGCAAGCAGGGGATTTGTTGAATTTCAAGTATTCAGTTTCACTAATAAGATACGAAGACTTACTTCACATTTGGAATTGCACAGAAAAGATTTTTTATCTCAGAGGGGTCTACGAAAAATTCTGGGAAAACGTCAACGACTGCTGATTTATTTGTCAAAAAAAAATAGAGTACGTTATAAAGAATTAATTAATCAGTTGAATATTCGTGAATTAAAAACTCGTTAAATTCAAAATTGTTGAATTATATAAAATAAAAAATTTAATTAAAAATTTGTATTGTATTTATATAATAATATTAAGTATTAAGGCGCATTCTTTTAATATAATATATTCGGAATTACTTTTTTGAAATAGATAGGTTGAAAATAAACTGTAGAATAAAAAAAAGAGAAACTATCTAATACTATCTAATAATTGTATCTCCATCAATTCATATGCATTAGATTCTAATTTCACTCTATTAGAAACATATAAAAAAAAATTCCTGGTTAAATTAATAAGTTCATGAAAAGGATTTCGATTTTTTCTTATTTTAATAATTAATAATATAATGGATTTGCCTGGACCAATACATAATTTTCTTTTAGTTTTTCTGGGATCCGGTCTTCTAGTAGGAGGTCTGGGAGTGGTACTACTTCCCAATCCAATATTTTCCGCCTTTTCCTTAGGATTTGTTCTTGTTTGTATATCTTTATTGTATATTCTATCAAACTCCCATTTTGTAGCTGCTGCACAACTCCTTATTTACGTGGGGGCCATAAATGTTTTAATCATATTTGCTGTGATGTTCATGAATGATTCAGAATATTCCACAGATTGAAATCTGTGGACCGTTAGGAATGGGATTACTTCGTTGGTTTGTACAACTATTCTTTTTTTATTAGTGTCTACTATTCTCGATACGTCATGGTACGGGGTTATTTGGACTACAAGATTAAACCAAATTCTAGAGTAAGGTTTAATAAGTAATAGTCAACAAATAGGAATTCATTTATCAACAGATTTTTTTCTGTCATTTGAACTCATTTTAATAATTCTTTTAGTTGCTTTGATAGGTGCAATTTCTGTGACTCGTCAATAAAAAATGTTCTAATTAGTAAAGACCAAAGAAAATTTTGTGTATGTTATGGTTTTTTTCCGTTCATTCAATTGAATTTGATTGAATACTATTTCATTTTTTAAAAAGAAATCTTTATATTTGATATATATTTGAATTTTGTTTTACCTAATATTTTTTTATTCGTACTTTTTTGTTATATTCTAGTTGATGGAATCCGTTGAATTCTTTTTCATATTGAAATGAATCAAAATTTATAAGGAGTTGCTGAATGATACTCGAACATGTACGCCTATTTATTTTTGATCGGTCTTTATGGATTGATCACGAGTCGAAATATGGTTAGGGCTCTTATGTGTCTTGAACTTATACTCAATGCAGTTAATATGAATTTCATAACATTTTATGATTTTTTTATAATTCCCAACTAAAAGGGGATATTTTCTGCATTTTTGTTTTTTTGTTATAGCAATTGCAGCCGCTGAAGCAGGTATTGTATTAGCTATAGTCTCGTCAATTTATCGTAACAGAAAATCAATTCGTATAAACCAATCGACCTTATTAAATAAGTAGCATAAAAAAAAATTAGAGATTGAAATTTGCATATATAATAGGTTATGACCTACTAGATTATATTTGTAAAAATCTAAGAAATTCAAGTATTTTAGCCCCATTTTTTATCAATTGAGCCAGAATTCATTACAAAAATTCTATTAAAGGAAATCATTGCTTCATCTAGTATTTGAATATATCATTCAGTTAAAAGTTTACTAGATTGAAAATTTATGACATTCAAAAAACTATCGATCCTATGTCACATTCAGTAAAAATTTATGATACTTGTATAGGATGTACTCAATGTGTCCGAGCATGCCCTACAGACGTATTAGAAATGATACCTTGGGATGGATGTAAAGCTAAGCAAATAGCTTCTGCTCCAAGAACCGAGGACTGTGTTGGTTGTAAGAGATGTGAATCCGCCTGTCCCACAGATTTTTTGAGTGTTCGAGTTTATTTATGGCATGAAACAACTCGAAGTATGGGTCTAGCTTATTGATACGTTACAGAAAACCTTATTTGAATAAATTTGGAATACACTTTTTTTTTTTTTTTACTGGAGAATGGGAATAGATGGACTTTCTATAGGAACTATTTTACTGACGGGATTTATTACTACTTTAGCCACTTTAGCAGCTTTTCCAGTTACTCGGGATTCCCGATTATTTCATTTCCTGATGTTAGTAATGTACAGCGATCAAATAGGATTATTTTCTGCTCGGGATCTTTTACTTTTTTTCATCATGTGGGAATTAGAATTAATTCCCGTTTATCTACTTTTATCCATGTGGGGTGGAAAGAAACGTCTGTATTCAGCTACAAAATTTATTCTGTATTCAGCTACAAAATTTATTTTGTACACGGCAGGAAGTTCTATTTTTTTTATTAATAGGAGTTTTAGGTCTAAGTTTATATGGTTGGAACGAACCAACATTAAATTTAGAACGCTTAGCTAATTAATCCTATCCTGTCACACTCGAAATACTATTTTATATTGGATTTCTTATTGCTTTTGCCGTCAAATTACCGATTATACCTTTACATACTTGGTTACCTGACACCCACGGTGAAGCACATTACAGTACCTATATGCTTCTCGCTGGGATCTTATTAAAAATGGGAGCATATGTATTGGTTCGAATCAATATGGAATTATTACCTCACGCTCATTCTATGTTGTCTCCTTGGTTGATGGTAGTCGGTACAATCCAAATAATTTATGCAGCTTCAACATCTCCCGGTCAACGTAATTAAAAAAAGAGAATAGCCTATTCTTCTGTATCTCATATGGGTTTTATAATTATAGGTATTAGTTCTATATTAGTTCTATAACGGATCCTGGACTTAATGGAGCTATTTTACAACTAATTTCTCATAGATTTATTGGCGCTGCACTTTGGAACGAGTTATGATAGAAGTAAGCTTGTTTATCTTGATGAAATGGGTGGAATGGCTATCTCCACTCCAAAAATACTGACAATGTTCACTATCTTATCGATGGCTTCCCTTGCATTGCCGGGCATGAGTGGTTTTGTTGCAGAATTAATAGTTTTTTTTTATAATTACCAGTCACAAATATTTTTTAATTTCCAAAATTTGAATTATTTTTATCCATAGTTTTCAGGAAATAAAAAAAGCATTAAAGTGAATTGTAATCAGAAGTCGTTGGTCTTTGTATTGTGAGAACCTTTTGAATCATTGTACTACTTGATTCAAAAGGTTCTTGCTTATTTACTACTAAAACGAAATGAGATTTCTTAACTTATATGAATATGAAGTTAGATATAGAAGCTACTTTTTTTATTTGGATTCCTTTTTGTTTATTACTGTTTTATTTAATTTGATGTAAATGAACCATAACTATGTAAACCTATTCCTAAAAGATTGACGCCAAAATAGCATATCCAAATTAAAAGAAAACCTATCGAAGCCACAATTGCAGAATTTATACCCCTAATATTTCTATTTGTTTTACTATGTAAATAAATTGCGAATATAGTCCAAGTAATAAATGCCCAAGTTTCTTTTGGATCCCAGTTCCAATATGAACCCCATGTCTCATTAGCCCAGACAGCTCCTGCAAGAATGCCGACGGTTAAAAAGATAAATCCAAGACTAATAGTACGAAAACTCCAATAATCTAATTGTTGAATCAGTTGATACCTATAATAATTTCTAGAAAAACTCAAATGAACGTTTTGTTGTAGTAAAAGAGAATTTCTTTCATTTATGTAGTAAAGTCCATCAAAAGAAAAAAAGTCATTTAATAAAAATTTTTTTCTTTTGATGGACTTTTTCAAAAAAGTGGGTCCGACTTTGCGAAATGTAATCACTAGAAGAGCTATTGATAATAATGATCCGCATAACAGAGCGCCATAGCCTAATACCATCATACTTACGTGCATCATTAACCACTGGGATTGGAGAGCTGGTACTAATATTGCAGACTGAGGCATTTTGTTTAAAAGACCTGAAGTAGCAAAACCCTGAATAAAAATAGCACTTGGCGCAGTTATTGCGTTTAAGTGATTTTGTTGTTTTTTATTAAAATAGGAAACCATATGAATAATTGAAAAAGCCCATGAAAGAAAAAGTAATGATTCATATAAATTACTTAATGGAAAATGTCCTGAATAAATCCACCGAGTGAATAATAATCCTGTTATACCAAAAAACGTAATTATGATTCCTTTATCTGATGAATCAAAAAATCCTATGATTTCAGCTAAATTAACTAATAAAGTAAAAAAAAAAATTGTCAGTACAATTGAAATGACTGAAAAAGATATATGAGTTAATATATGCTCTAAAATTAAAAAAATCATAAAAAATTTGTTAAAAATTACTAAATTAATACTAGGTTTTACCCGATTTTAGAAAAAAAAAGCGGGGTACTTTTTTTTATTATAAAACTGATAATATCATATCTCTTTTATAAGATCTTATGCCGCTACTCGGATTCGAACCGAGATGCTCTAGCACTGCTTCCTAAGAGCAGCGTGTCTACCAATTTCACCATAGCGGCAACTTATTCAAAACAATACTAACAAGTTTTTATTCAATCGTCGAAATTAAAATTGAAATACAGAAGCCAATTGACTCAAATTTCCAATTGATTTAATGAAAAAAACTTTTTGAAAATAGGTATTGGGGGTTTAATTCAATTAAGATTTTTTTATCTTATTTTGTCCTTTATATTTTTTCTAAAATACAATGAAAAATGTAACTAAATTCAAGTAGTTGGAACTTCAACCCAAAGACAAAACTCTAAATGCTCTTTATCTTTTTTTTTTCATTTATATTTATATGATAAAAAAAGGATAAATTCAATTTTTAGTTCTGTGTTTTTTTTTTTTTTGTTTTTTCGAAAAATTAAAACCTCTTTAAAATTCTTAGAAATTTTAAATACAATCAGATTTTCCTAATTGCTCAAGAGAAAAAATTATCAAAATATTTTGTTTTATGCATCTTTTTATATTGTACAAACATAAGATTTTTTGAGAACTTACACTTAAATTAATTCATTTAACGATCTTTTATTTCCTCTTAATGAGGAAATAAAAGATCGTTATTTATTATTGCATCAAAGTAGTGGTGGGGAAAATGAAGAACCCCTTTTTTTGAACTAAAAAAAATGTGAACCCTTCTTTTTTATCTATATATTGTCTGTTTTTCTTCTTTTGGTTCCTATTTTGTTTTATATGTATTTGAAAAAAATTGATTTTTAAGTTAGGCGAATTTTAATTATTATAGTGTTTTTTCTTTTTTTTTTTTTACAAAAAAACTTTTTGAATTACCTGTAGAAAGTGATTTCCCTAACGAAAAAGCTTTCAACGATGTCCAATACCCCTTCCTTTTCCAAATTTTTTTACGAATGCGTTTTTTCGAGATAGAAGTATGTTTTTTTGGAACTGCCATTAAAAAATGAAAAAAAAAAATTCAGTGGTATAATTGGATGTCAAAGACATTTATTATTCTATTTTTTCGTACTCAATATCGAGTTATTTTTTGCTTTTAAATTTTATTCTATATTATTTTCAAAACAAAAAAGACATTCAAAAGTTTAAAACTCAACTTTTTTTTTTTACTTTTTTTTATTTAACGTTTGAAATCCGTACAAGAGTACTCATTTAATTAATCTATACTGATAGATTATATTATCTTATATTATCAAAAAAATTGTGAGATTTCTTTACATCATATGTAAAAAACATATATATATATATGGGTTAGAATAATCTTTCTTACAAATATAAATAAAAAAAGGCTCGCTTTGTGTACTGGAAAACAATAACTAAATTCCAAAATAAAAGTCCATTCCTTAATAACTCTAAATAATCAAACTAAAAAAACTTTTTTTTTAGGTAAAGTTTTTTATTATATAATTAATATTAAGTATTTTTTTGTCGTGTAAATCTTTGTTCTATTCTTAATATATGTATATAAATTATTGTAATACGGAATTATAATTTACTTTTTCTATATCTGCATAAAATCAAAATTTTATTCATTTATTTAGTAGTACTAAATAAAAAGATAAATAATTTAAAAAGATCAATCATTTTTTTTACAGTAACTTAGTAACATTATTTAATCACTTCTCATTTTTTTTTATTTTAATATATATTTCTTTTCAAAGATTTATGAAGGATTATACTAATTCGAAAACATTTCAATTTAGGTTTTAAATCGCGTGCTTTTTTATTGTCCCCTTTGAAAAAAAAAAATATATATAATATATATATACAAACCAGTGAATAAGAAATAATAAATTAAAGAATAAAATAAAAAATATTTTTTCTTTTATGGAACATACATATCAATATTCATGGATCGTCCCTTTTAGTCTACTTCCAGTACCCATTTTACTAGCAGTTGGACTTCTCCTTTTTCCGACAGCAACAAAAAACCTTCGGCGTATGTGGACTTTTCTTAGTATTTTTTTTGTTAAGTATAGTTATGATCTTTTCACTCTACCTATCTATTGAACAAATTTTTTTAAATTGTATTTATCAAAATGTATGGTCTTGGACCATAAATAATGAATTTTCTTTTGAGTTCGGTTACTTTGTCGATCCACTTAACTTCTATTATGTTAATATTAATTACAACTTTTGGAATTTTGATTCTGATTTATAGTGACAATTATATGTCTCATGATCCAGGATATCTGAGATTTTTTACTTATATGGTTTTTTTTAATACTTCAAATGTTAGGATTAGTTACTAGTTCTAATTTGATCCAAGTTTATTTTTGGGGAGAATTGGTTGGAATGGGTTCGTATTTTTTAATAGGTTTTTGGTTCACACGACCTATTGCAACGAATGCTTGTCAAAAAACTTTTGTAACTAATCGTGTAGGGGATTTTGGTTTATTATTAGGAATTTTAGGTCTTTATTGGATAACTGGCAGTTTTGAATTTCAGGATTTGTTCGAAATAGTCAATAATTTTATATTTTTTATATTAAATAATAGAGTAAATCTCTTATTCCTTACTTTGTGTGCATTTCTATTATTTGTAGGTCCTATTGCTAAATCCGCACAATTTCCTCTTCATGTATGGTTACCTGATGCCATGGAGGGCCCTACTCCCATTTCGGATGCTGCTACTATGGTAGCGGCGGAAATTTTTCTTGTAGCTCGTCTTCTTCCTTTTTTTATAGTTATTCCTTCTATAAATGT